GTAGGAGCTTAGCGGGTCCTTACCCCCCTTTATCTGATTAGAGCGGAAAGGGCCCGCGGAATTCTTATTCTTATAACGCGATTTTATTCCATAATCTAGAAATTGGTTACCTATTTCTATTTGTAAAAATAACAAAGAGAAAACCTTTGCTCTGATGGTTAGAATCCCTCTATTTATTCTTTTGTTTGTTAATGATGTTAGTGAAGCAATCCATCGGTCCATTTAAAGCCCCCGCCTTTCACCCATAAAAGGGATTCACTCTTATAAAGCAACAAGAAAGAGCGGGGAGGATCCAGTATTTTATTCCATGAAGGAAGTATCCTGCAAATCATTGATTTAGTTTAGAATAATAAACTGATAAAACCTTAATCAAAACTACTCAACTAGCCTAAACCACCCCGAAATGGGAAGGTATACATTTTTTTTACCCAATTTCTGTAAGTTCGAAGTTGAACTTAATTGAAAAAGTCAAGCAATTCCATTTGCTCACAAGAAATTTGTCCCCCGCCATACTTTCTTTCCCTCTGTTTGTCCACTACCGCGCCCGAACCTAAGCAAAGGAAGTCCAAAAGATAGACCCGAATAAAGAATAACTAGTAATCTTTGACAAAACAAATAAGAAGAAAAATGATTCTTACTTCGATACAAGAAAAGAAGAATCGACACAAGAAAAAGGCTTTTTTGCCTTTTTCTTGTGCCCAATAGAGGATTAAGAAGACCCGCAATTCTTCCTAAAAGGACTTGTTCCTTTTATTGTTCTCGCCTCCGCCTTGGATCCTCTTTTTTTGCATGAGATAGAAATAAGGAATTCCGGAAATCGAGGCTTTTTTCTAACTTGATGGTAAGAAATCCCAGGATCTAGAAATTCATTTCGTACAATTGAACCTTTTCAAACTGTTTCTTTTTGAGAACCAAAAAAACTTGTGCCAAAATAACAGATGCGAAGAAGAACAAAAGGCCTTGGACGCGCAATGGATCCTGAAGCACTATTTCTGCATCCCCCTGACCAAACCCTCCGACATTAGGATTGCTTGTTAATGGTTGATCAAGCTTGATCGATTCCCCCTCTGAAACTAGAAGTTCTGGCCCGGGAGGTATAATATCAATCACTTGGCGTCCATCCGACGCATCGACTATGGATATTTCATATCCCCCCTTTTCTTTACGTAGTATTTTTTTTACTATACCTGTTGACGTAGCATTATAGACCGTATTGTTACTCTTGCTACCATCAGGATAGATCTGTCCCCTTCCTCGGTTTCCCCCTACATATATGGGATATTTTAAGAAATGAACGTCTTTTTTCGTAGCGGGATCGGGGGAAAGAATAGGAAAGACAATTTCACTATATTTCTTACCGGGAACAGGGCCTATCACAAGAATATTTTTTTTATTGGGACGATAACTCTGAAAAGAGAGATTTCCTATCTTTTCTTTCAACTCAGGAGAAATACGGTCGGGCGGCGCTAATTCGAATCCCTCGGGCAAAATAAGAACAGCACCCACATTCAACCCTCCCTTTTTACCATTAGCAAGAACTTGTTTCAGCTGCATATCATAAGGGATTCGAAGAACTGCTTCAAATACAGTATCAGGAAGCACTGCTTGGGGAACCTCAATATCCACGGGCTTATTAGCTAAATGGCAATTGGCACATACAATTCGTCCAGTTGCTTCCCGTGGGTTTTCATAACCCTGCTGCGCAAAAATGGGATATGCATTTGAAATAGATGTGCGAGTTATTACGTATATCATGATCGATACGGAAATCGATCGAATTATCTGTTCCTTTAACCAAGAAAAAGTATTTCTATTTTCCATGTCCAATCGCGGATCCCGGAATTTCTACAATAAATTAGATAGGTAGCTAAGCTAATCTAGTTCCCTATACACGAGTCTGTTGTCATTCTACTGCAACAGTTGTACTGGAATGATGAATACCTTGAGCAGGTAGAAATAGAAAGAATTTTGCTAAAAAGGAAAAGGCTTTCTTTCTAAAGGAAGAAATATGCTAATTTGATTAATATTAGGAAAAATATTAGGAAATCAAATGAGTGAGTTTATGCTTCACTAATCGAATGATAAATGACTACAAGTGAAGGAGATAGACGGTTTAAACAAAAAAAGACCCAAAATTTCAAACACGTGTCTAGAATAACAGGAAAACTACAAACAAAAATAGTGAAAATTAGCTCGTTAGGAGCCCATCCAAAATTGTTGTAGACCCAACGAATTAGTAGTTCCCAACCGCGGGTGGAGTGAAATCCAACAAAAAAATCAGTAACTAAAAGAATAAAAAAAGCTTTTATTGAGTCATTTAAGTTATAAAAAAATTCCTGAACCCAAGAATTCAAAATGACAAGTTCTTCTTTACCCAGAAAAAAAGAACCACTTAGAATAGCCAAACAGATTATATTTGTTGAGAAATGCAAAATGCTATGGAGATGATCCTCATTATCTATTTTGGCCAATTGTATTATTTCCTTGTGTATTCCTATAGGAGGTTTTTGTACATGTGTCTTCGGTTTCTCTTTTATCATTTCGTCCAAGAGAAAAAGTTCTTCTAATTCTATGAATCCTTCTAGAATCCTTTTCTCTTGAATATCAGTTAAGAAAGTTTCGGATTGCCTGGTATTCCACCAATTCTTAATCCAAAGTTCCAGACATTTGTTAAAAGAGAAAGAGATTCCCCAGGGCAAAAGTACGATAAATACAAGATATAGGAAAGAAGGCAATGCTTTCTTTTTTTTCATTTTTGATCTGTAAATTGAGTTGTTAATGAATCCGCTTCATTCGCCGACTCTATTTCATTCGCTGAATATATATGATATTTCTTTTCTTTGAAACATAAATTCTATAACAAGGTTTGAGACCTTGTGTTTGTATCTATTTCTCTTTTTGTATACTAGTGGAATTTCATTGTATTGGGTTCTTTCTTAGATCTAAATGGAGTGGAATAGAGAAATAAAAAAAGACCTTTCTTTCATATAAAAATGGAAGAATATTATGCCATATATCTCACTTGGATAAAACAAATTAGAAGCAATTTTCTCTTATTCTCGTTTGTTCCTTCCTTTAGATAAATACTCGAAAATCCCTTACAATTGCAAAAAATTGCAATTAGTACTCAAAATACTTCAATTGGTACGCGCAAGAAATAGGCCAATTCGGCAGCTTTTTGTTCAATTTCTCGTGGAGTAAAAAACTTCTCATCAGTACGAGTCAAGGGAATGACCCCCTGGCCCCGGATTTCCATATAAAGGATACGACGAGGATAAAGACCCTCTTTAACCTGAATCCTAATTGATTGGATATCCCGCACAAGGAATCGAAGGAAGATGCGACGTTTTATTCCAGGGAATCCCCAACGAAAAATGCACACTATTCCCTCTTTTCTATCAAATCGGTCATAACCACTGCCTACATTCCACAAAATAGTGCACCACAAATAGGAGCTAATGAATAGGCCCGCGATTCCGTAGAAAGACATCACGACCCCCTGTGGAAAAAAAAGAATTTGTTGAGATGGAAGTACGGATATCATATTCTTACCAAGATAACTGGAAGCCCCAACCGCTAAGAATCCTAATGAACCTAGAAAAAGAATACAGGCCCAGAAAAAATTACCTCTTTTTCGAGAACCTTTTAGAAGTTCTATCCATATGTGTTCTGATCGCCAATTCATATTAGATATACTAAATTAAATCCAGTAGCGGTCAATTGAAATTGAGAGAATAAGCTAAATGATTTTGACTTTACTTTTTTTGATTCTGAAATAACCTTCAGTAGCTAGTACTCCTGTGAAATAATTGGTTAGATACATTGACTTTCTATTCAAAAAGAATTCGTGGATCCACTTAAAAAAAACTCGCTATACTCGGCTACGCATATGCATGCATTTATGCTCGTAGCCTATATCTGCATCCATAGACGTTTTTCATTTGTGTGTAGAAAGAGCTACATACCCCATCATATTATATTACTTACACAAAAAAATATCTGTATTATGATCCTGGAAATACATTAAGAAAATTGGGCCCCGTCGTTTCTAGACAATCTTATTTTTCTGCACATAAAGAAATAAGGAAGCCATTGCAATTGCTGGAAATACTAAGCCTACTAAAGGCACGAAAATAGAGGGTAAGTTAAAATCTGTCATAGAATATGTGTCTCAATTCAAATTTACTATTTCTATCTATTCGAAATATATCTTAAGATTCTTATGATATAATTAAGTATATCTATTATAAGGAATATTGACTATTGTATTTTTTAGTTTACAAAATCTTTATTTTGTATAGAATACTATTTTTTTTAGAATACTTTAGTATTCTATATCTATAAAAAAAAATGAATAGAATAGATAATAAGAAAATTGCAAAAAAGGGGAACTAATTTAAAATATTTGATTTTTCTTTTCCCATTCTCACCACCTTTCTATCCTTCTAATCGAACTTGAAATTGGATTCAAAAGAAAACTATTGTGAAAATAAAAGAAATACCTCTTTTAGAATACCCTTGAATTTCACTTTAATCTAAAAAGTAGAAGTGGAATAGAATACCCGGTCGAAGGGTAATGATCATACGTCTGTAATGCATTGTATGTCCCAGAATAGGTCCCATTCTTCTACCCTTTCCGGGTAGTCGATGGCTATTCACAGCTACTACCTTAACACCAAAGAAGAGTTCGACCCAATGCTTTATTTCTGTCTTAGTGAATCCCGATTCGACATTAGAAGTATATTGATTCTTTCCCAATAAACGAAGACTCTTTTCTGTAAATACTGCGTATTTGATTCCATTATCGTATGATAATACTATATTTGGATTTCTATTTGTTTATTGTATTATACCTTTCTATATTCTAGATATATAGAATAGAAGAATCTCGATTTGTCAAGTCTCATGATCGTATCATGATCTATTTAAATTCGGCTCAATCTTTTTAAAAAAGATTGAGCCGAATTTAATTGCAATCAATTAGAAAAATAAAGAAGAATTACTGCATTTCTTAACTGATTTTTTCTCTTTCTATAGGGTATCCATCGCTTCGAACTCAAATTTGATCTCCTTCCATACTTCACAAGCTGCGGCTAGTTCAGGACTCCATTTGCAAGCTGCTTTGATAATTTCATTACCTTCACGAGCAAGATCGCGCCCTTCGTTACGGGCTTGTACACAGGCTTCTAAAGCCACACGATTAGCTGCTGCACCAGGTGCATTTCCCCAAGGATGTCCTAAAGTTCCTCCACCAAATTGTAATACAGAATCGTCTCCAAAGATTTCGGTCAGAGCTGGCATATGCCAAACATGAATACCACCTGAAGCCACCGGTATAACACCTGGCATGGATACCCAGTCCTGAGTGAAAAAGATACCGCGAGAACGATCTTTTTCAATAAAATCATCGCGCAATAAATCAACAAAACCTAAAGTTATTTCGCGTTCCCCTTCTAACTTACCTACTACTGTACCGGAGTGGATATGATCTCCCCCCGACATACGCAATGCTTTAGCTAATACACGGAAATGTATACCATGATTTTTCTGTCTATCAATAACTGCATGCATTGCTCGGTGAATGTGAAGAAGTAGGCCGTTGTCGCGGCAATAATGAGACAAACTAGTATTTGCGGTGAATCCTCCAGTTAAGTAGTCATGCATTACAATAGGAACCCCTAATTCCCTTGCAAATACAGCTCTCTTAATCATTTCTTCGCATGTACCTGCAGTCGCATTCAAGTAATGCCCCTTGATTTCACCAGTTTCTGCTTGTGCTTTATAAATTGCTTCAGCACAAAAGACAAAACGGTCTCTCCAGCGCATAAATGGTTGTGAGTTTACGTTTTCATCATCTTTGGTAAAATCAAGTCCACCGCGTAGACACTCATAACACGCTCTACCGTAATTTTTTGCGGATAATCCCAATTTTGGTTTAATAGTACATCCCAATAAAGGACGACCATACTTGTTCAACTTATCCCTTTCAACTTGGATACCGTGAGGCGGACCTTGGAAAGTTTTTGAATAACTAGGGGGAATTCGTAGATCCTCCAAACGTAGAGCGCGTAGGGCTTTGAAACCAAACACGTTACCCACAATGGAAGTAAACATGTTAGTAACAGAACCCTCTTCAAATAGGTCTAATGGATAAGCTATATAACAGATATATTGATCCGCCTCCCCAGGAACGGGCTCGATGTGATAGCATCGTCCTTTGTAACGATCAAGACTGGTAAGTCCATCAGTCCAAACGGTTGTCCATGTACCAGTAGAAGATTCCGCAGCTACTGCAGCCCCTGCTTCTTCAGGCGGAACCCCGGGCTGAGGAGTTACTCGGAATGCTGCCAAGATATCAGTATCCTTGGTTTCGTACTCCGGGGTGTAGTAAGTCAATTTATAATCCTTAACACCTGCTTTAAATCCAACACTTGCTTTAGTTTCTGTTTGTGGTGACATAAGTCCCTCCCTACAACTCATGAATTAAGAATTCTCACAACGACAGGGTCTACTCGATATGGATTAGGCGTAAATGAAACCTTTGCAAAAATCTAAAAAAAAAAAAAAAAGATATTCAATTAATATCAATTCATTAAATAAAAAAAGGAGTATGCTTAAGTTAATGAATATGTTTCATTCATATATAATGCGTACACCATGTGTACGTTCTATTCTATAGGAATTATACTATAGGAATAGGAATTCGATAGGAAAAGAATTCGATAGGAATTGAGTTGTTGTTATGGTAAGTTAACACGGTTCGTTATTAAACCATGGATTTGATTCACCAAATCCATCATTATTGTATACTCTTTGATAGATATAGCGCAACCCAAACCAATCCCTAATCCTTATTTTCAAATTTTGAAAGTTCTTAATAAGCCCCTTTGATATTTTGAATCTAAATACCTAAATACTAAGAAAATTCTTTGTTGACAGCAATCTATGCTTCACAGTAGTATATATTTTGTATATCGAAGTCTTAGATAGGAAGGTAGAGTAGGCACAGATCCTTCACAAAAGGCAAAATTTATATGAAAAAAAGATTGATTGAACTTTCCAACGGACTCATTCCATAAGTAAACGATTGAATGGGATTCGCTTGGGCAACGAAATCAAGTGCTAGTCCCCTTTTCTTTTTTAGTGAATTAACTAATTCATTTCCTTTTTAGTTTTGGATTTTTGGATATTTTTTTGATTTGATTTGGCATTATTCAACAAGAAAAAAAAAAGAAAAATTTCGACAAATTCCTTTTTTTGATAATTATGTGATAATTATGAGAAGCAATCCTACTACTTCGCGTCCCGGGGTTTCCACAATTGAAGAAAAAAGCGTAGGGCGTATTGATCAAATTATTGGACCCGTGCTAGATATCACTTTTCCCCCGGGCAAGTTGCCTTATATTTATAACGCTTTGATAGTAAAGAGTCGAGACACTGCCGATAAGCAAATTAATGTGACTTGTGAGGTACAACAATTATTAGGAAATAATCGAGTTAGAGCTGTAGCTATGAGTGCTACAGACGGGTTGATGAGAGGAATGGAAGTGATTGACACGGGAGCTCCTCTCAGTGTTCCAGTCGGTGGAGCTACTCTCGGACGAATTTTTAACGTTCTGGGGGAGCCTATTGACAATTTGGGTCCTGTAGATACTAGTGCAACATTCCCTATTCATAGATCTGCGCCTGCCTTTATCGAGTTAGATACGAAATTATCTATCTTTGAAACAGGTATTAAGGTGGTTGATCTTTTAGCTCCTTATCGACGTGGAGGAAAAATCGGACTATTTGGGGGAGCAGGAGTAGGTAAAACAGTACTCATCATGGAATTAATCAATAACATTGCTAAAGCTCATGGAGGCGTATCCGTATTTGGCGGAGTAGGGGAACGGACTCGTGAAGGAAATGATCTTTATATGGAAATGAAGGAATCTGGAGTAATTAATGAAAAAAATATTGAGGAATCAAAGGTAGCTCTAGTCTATGGCCAAATGAATGAACCACCGGGAGCTCGTATGAGAGTTGGTTTAACAGCCCTAACTATGGCAGAATATTTCCGAGATGTTAATAAGCAAGACGTGCTTTTATTCATCGATAATATCTTTCGTTTTGTTCAAGCAGGATCGGAAGTATCTGCCTTATTAGGAAGAATGCCCTCCGCAGTGGGTTATCAACCTACCCTTAGTACAGAAATGGGTTCTTTGCAAGAAAGAATTGCTTCTACCAAAAAGGGATCTATAACTTCGATCCAAGCAGTTTATGTACCTGCGGACGATTTGACAGACCCTGCCCCTGCCACAACATTTGCACATTTGGACGCTACTACCGTACTTTCCAGAGGATTGGCTTCCAAGGGCATTTATCCCGCAGTAGATCCTTTAGATTCAACCTCAACTATGTTACAGCCTCGGATCGTTGGCAACGAACATTATGAAACTGCGCAAAGAGTTAAGGAAACTTTACAACGTTACAAAGAACTTCAGGACATTATCGCAATTCTTGGGTTGGACGAATTATCGGAGGAGGATCGTTTAACTGTAGCAAGAGCACGAAAAATCGAGCGGTTCTTATCACAACCGTTCTTTGTGGCAGAAGTTTTTACCGGTTCCCCAGGAAAGTATGTTGGTCTTGCAGAAACAATTAGGGGATTTCAACTAATCCTTTCTGGAGAATTAGACGGCCTACCCGAACAGGCTTTTTATTTGGTGGGGAACATCGATGAAGCTAGCACGAAAGCTATAAACTTAGAAGAGGAGAGCAAATTGAAGAAATGAAATTAAATCTTTATGTACTGACTCCTAAACGAATTATTTGGGATTGTGAAGTGAAAGAAATCATTTTATCTACTAATAGTGGCCAAATTGGTGTATTACCAAACCACGCCCCCATTAACACAGCTGTAGATATGGGTCCTTTGAGAATACGCCTCCTCGACGACCAATGGTTAACGGCGGTTCTGTGGAGTGGTTTTGCGCGAATAGTTAATAATGAGATCATCATTTTAGGAAATGATGCAGAACTCGGTAGTGACATTGATCCAGAAGAAGCTCAACAGGCACTTGAAATAGCCGAAGCTAACTTGAGTAGAGCTGAGGGTACGAAAGAATTGGTTGAAGCGAAGCTAGCTCTCAGACGAGCTAGGATACGAGTCGAGGCTGTCAATTGGATTCCCCCATCCAATTGAAGACAATCCAAAGGTTTCGTTGATACAAAGAAAAGGAAAGAAGGGTAGAAAAAGTTATTAGATAGCGAAGCGAAGTAAGTCCAATGCTATCTAGTAATTTTTCTACCTACCTACCTACTATTGGATTTGAACCAATGACTCCCGCCGTATGAAAGCAATACTCTAACCACTGAGTTAAGTAGGCAATTTATCACCACAAAAGAAGCCCCATTACTTCGATCGATTATAGATCGAATCCTTTTTATAAGCAATACCCCTCCGTTATTGGTATATTTATGTTATGTTATTAGTATGTTTACTATGTTATTTCCGTTATTGGTATATTTATGTTATGTTATTGGTATGTTTACTATGTTATTATAGTAAACGGATCAGAGGAATATCCTCTGGCATTAGAGAATATTCATCTTGACAAGAAATTATCTATATGTTAAGATATCTCTGACAAGGGCTATAGCTCAGTTCGGTAGAGCAACTCGCTTACACGTGCGCCAATGCTTTTCAAGGGAACTTATTATGCAATGAACATAATTGAACTTAATTGCAAAATCAATGTCTTACTTCATGGATTCGAAAGAATAGGAGAACAGTAGCCTGACAAACAGTCGGTTCAGTCCGATTCAGGTGCCAATTCAGGTACTTAATCAAATGGAACCCCTATTGATTTGCTAGTTGATAAGGTAAATATCCAGCCCACTCAATGCTAGGCGTAATGAGGATAAGGGCCTCCAAAAAACTTCTTTTCGTTCTATGAACTTTAAGGTGTATGAAGTCTCATAGTAAACTCTTGCAGCGGAACGATAGAGACTCCATTTCACTTAGGTTGATTTAATTTAGGCCGGAGGCAGACCTAAGTCAAGGTAATCCTCCTTTGAAACACTTTGGTATTGCTCCTAGATAGATCATAAGAAAAATAATCAATCAGAGCACAGGGAGCCATCTTATTATCTTTCCCTAAAGAAAAACTATGGCGGATTAACTGATCTTTACATCAGTTGATGAAAGAGCCCAATGCAGAAAAATAAAAATGCATGTTGGGTCTTTGAAACAGTTCGAATCATTTCGATAACAATCCGTTTGATCTGTTTTACCGAGAAGGTCTACGGTTCGAATCCGTATAGCCCTAATATATACGTCTTTTTTTTTTCATTTTAGGATGGATATCTTATGTTTACTTTAGTATAGTTAGTATAGTTTTTTTCCTTATTAGTACAGTACTTGTTTATAGACTCGACGATCGATTGCGCCATAGAATAGAGATAAAAGCATTACCATAGGCTCCATTCATGGAAAATCATAGAGACAGGAAAAGAAAAAAGAATTTTGATCAAATCAATAGAAATAGAAGAAAGGATCCCTTAACTGATTTGACTTCCATCCTCCTTCAAATAGGATATGCTCTAAGTCCCTATACTTTCCTATAATGACTGCAACGATTTTCTCCATTTTGCGAATTCCTATTTTGTTTGAAGTATATTACTATATATACATTATCTAAATATACATTATCTAAATATACATTATCTAAATCGATCCATTCCACTTTAAATAAAATAAAAAAATTTTAAATAAAATAAATCGAAAGAAAAAAAGGGAGTGGGGATTCCATTGGATTAATCCTTAAGGAGAGACATGTTACAAAAGAAACACAGGCTAAAGTAAGCTGCTTTTTGCCTTTGGTTTGAGCAAAACGGATTCTTGTTTCACCGAGGAAAAGAGAGAAGTTCTGGATAAATTGATAATGTCATGTCAACTTGAATTGACTAATTCAGTTCTGCCTATTCCACATTAATGGGAGTACATTTATGTTTCTGCTTCACGAATATGATATTTTTTGGACATTTCTAATAATAGCAAGCCTTATTCCTATTTTGGTATTTTGGATTTCAGGACTTTTAGCCCCTATTAATGAAGGACCAGAGAAGCTTTCTAGTTATGAATCGGGTATAGAACCCATGGGGGGGGCTTGGTTACAATTCCGAATACGCTATTACATGTTTGCGCTAGTTTTTGTTGTTTTTGATGTGGAAACGGTCTTTCTCTATCCTTGGGCAATGAGTTTCGACGTATTGGGTGTATCCGTTTTTATCGAAGCTTTCATTTTTGTGCTTATCCTAGTTGTTGGTTTAGTTTATGCATGGCGAAAAGGAGCCTTGGAATGGTCTTAACTGAATATTCAGACAAAAAAAAAAAAAAAGAAGGAAAAGATTCCATTGAGACAATTATGGGTTTGGTTGAGTTTCCGTTACTCGACCAAACAAGTTCCAATTCCGTTATTTCAACTACACCAAACGATCTTTCAAATTGGTCAAGACTCTCCAGTTTATGGCCCCTTCTATATGGTACCAGTTGTTGTTTCATTGAATTTGCTTCATTAATAGGCTCACGATTCGACTTTGATCGTTATGGATTGGTACCAAGATCAAGTCCTAGGCAAGCGGACCTCATTTTAACAGCTGGTACGGTAACAATGAAAATGGCTCCATCTTTAGTGCGATTATATGAGCAAATGCCTGAACCGAAATACGTCATTGCTATGGGAGCCTGTACTATTACAGGGGGAATGTTCAGTACGGATTCCTATAGTACTGTTCGAGGAGTTGATAAGTTAATTCCTGTGGATGTCTACCTGCCGGGTTGCCCACCTAAACCAGAGGCTGTTATAGATGCCCTAACAAAACTTCGTAAGAAGATATCGCGAGAAATAGTTGAGGATCGAACTCCATGTAAAAGTCAAAAGAAAAATCGATCTTTTACTACCCGTCACAAGCTTTATGTTCGGCGCAGTACTCACACTGGAACTTACGAACAAGAATTGCTCTATCAATCACCATCTACTTTAGATATATCTTCTGAAACTTTTTTCAAATCCAAAAGTCCAATATCTTCCTACAAATTAGTGAATTAGGAGGGGTTCTTTTGTGCAGAAAAAGAAAGAGCAGTGCAATCTTTCAAACTTGCATTTGAAATATGAAATATTTATACAAAGGGGGAGAGATCAAGACAATGCAGCAGGGTTGGTTATCTAATTGGCTAGTCAAACATGAGGTGGTTCATAGATCTTTGGGCTTCGATCACCGGGGAATAGAGACTTTACAAATAAAAGCGGGGGATTGGGATTCCATTGCTGTCATTTTATATGTATATGGTTACAATTATTTACGTTCCCAATGTGCTTATGACGTAGCACCTGGTGGATCTTTAGCTAGCGTGTATCATCTTACGAGAATACAGTATGGTATAGATAACCCAGAAGAAGTATGCATAAAAGTCTTTGCCCAAAAAGATAATCCTAGAATCCCATCTGTCTTCTGGGTTTGGAGAAGTGCCGATTTTCAAGAACGCGAATCTTATGATATGGTGGGAATTTCTTATGATAATCATCCACGTCTTAAACGTATCTTAATGCCTGAAAGTTGGATAGGCTGGCCCTTACGTAAGGACTATATAACCCCCAATTTCTATGAAATACAAGATGCTCATTGAATGATAATAAATTCATGTTCACTTATACAACACAACTCCAGATTTTATTCAAGTCAAGGAATATTTTTAGGTTCTGTTCCTAGACGAAACGAAATAATTATTATATTCTAATTAATTCCTATTATATTATACAAAAAGATACAGATAGACTGAACAAAAAGGGCTTCATTTCGATTTTCCAATTTTGAAAATCACATATTCGTTTCCTTCGTATGAACAGAAAAATACAATGACTTAAAGAAGTTCCTACCACGAACTTTGTACCGCGCGGATTACTTAGAACAACTAGGAAAGTAGGATAAGCAAGAATAAAAAAAATTCTTCGGAATAGCGGCATACAAAATTAATAAGAAATGCAAAAATGAAGAAAAGGGCACCTAATCTCCCCTTTTTCTATAGCATAAAGAAAAGAACCAGAAATTTTTACCCTTTTCTAAAAAGAAGTGTTTATAGATTTATCTACTTAACTCTATACTATCTAGATTATTAATGAATATGTACCTCAATCCATCTAAAGATATTTGTATCAATATCTATTCGGTAGATCTTTTTTTTTCTGTGCCAGGAACCAGATTTGAACTGGTGACACGAGGATTTTCAGTCCTCTGCTCTACCAACTGAGCTATCCTGACCCTTTCTTGTGCATCATCCTAGTAGAGTATTTGCATCTATGTCAATTAAAGGTACTAAAAAATCAATAAAGTATTCCATTCCAAATTTGGAATGGGGCGGGGGGGGGGAGGGTAGTCCTATCAAATAAAAAAGAAATATTCTATTTAATGAATAGCATAAGATTCATTGAGTTCTCGTCGCACTCCTTTGTGAAAGAAAGAGTCGAATGAGAAAGCTAATGAATCTTAAACCCATTGATAAAAGAAAAAAAAGGATAACTACTATGGTCAGGGAATAAAAGAGGGTTTGGGTGGGGATAGAGGGACTTGAACCCTCACGACTTATAAAGTCGACGGATTTTCCTTTTACTAGAAATTTCATTGTTGTCAGTATTGACATGTAGAATGGGACTCTCTCTTTATCCTCGTTCGATTAATCCACTTTTGATCTCAAAACAATGAATTGAAGGATTTGATTACTCAATATTCGATTGGAATGGATTCACAATAATTCTAAAAAAATTCAGAATTTTATATTTCATAATCATTCCTAATTTCATTCTAGAAAAAAATAAAAAATAAAGAACCTATATTATGATAGGGGTTCTGTGATTAATCGTTTGCTATGTCAGTATCTATACGTGTGTATTAAATGTATAAAGCCCTTCTTTCTAGTATTTCGAGGGAGTTCCCCTACCAACACAACGTAATTACTTCGATTCGTTAGAACAGCTTCCATTGAGTCTCTGCACCTATCCTTTTCCTTTGGGTTCCAGTTTTAGAACCACTTGTTTTTCAAAAAAGGGATTTGGCTCAGGATTGCCCATTTTTCATTCCAGGGTTTCTCTGAATTTGGAAGTTATCACTTAGCAGGTTTCCATACCAAGGCTCAATACAATCAAGTCCGTAGCGTCTACCGATTTCGCCATATCCCCATTTTCCTTTTCTTTGAAACCAGGATTCCTTGTATAATTTCATCCATCTCTTAGTTTTTTTGAATCATTAAATTCATTATTCGACGTAGTCTAGCAGCTCATCTCTATTTGAGAGACCCCGCTCGCTTATTGCAATTCAGAATTGAATTGATTCTATCGTTGATATATTTGCAATTCAATTGGAATGAATATATCCAAAAGTTTTTATCTCTCCCGCCTCCCTCCTTCCTTTTTTAGAGTATTCAAAATCATACTATAACGCTTGATATTCATTCTTTTTTTTTTTTCTAATCTGAATTATAAATTTCATTTGCTATGATTCTATCTTCTCCTTAGTGAACTATTTATCCTTAAATTATTAACAAATAAAAAAAACATCTCAAAAATTTATATAATGATCGAATGAAAATGCCAATCTCTTGGCATTTTCTCTTTATTATATTATTCATATATATTCTTCTTTTATATGCATTAGATTATTCGTCCGAGCCATATCAAATTGCGAATTAGAGAAATAAAAAGAAAGTTCAATAAATTCTAGAATCCTATTTAAGAATATCATAATTCTAGAATCCTATTTAAGAATATCATTTAGTTAAGCATATCAAGCTAACTTTATCTTTATGAAATTCTAGTATTTTTTTTACTAATTCTTTACTAATTCTTAAGTAGAACTTCCAATTTCGAACTAGTTAATAACTAAGATTTATAATTAAGATCTGAGATTTTAAGGATTCCCTATATATATTTCTATTTGTTACACTATTTCTGTTATGTAAGCCCACTTAGCTCAGAGGTTAGAGCATCGCATTTGTAATGCGAGGGTCATCGGTTCAAATCCGATAGTCGGCTTTTTTCTCTATCGATGTTCCATGAACAATAATTTCTCTTTTTCTCTAAATTAAGTGGGGAATCGAGGGTCTATTATATCGTTCTATCTTACAATTTTGCTAGATACAAAGCATAAAAATAAATAATATATATACAAAAAATACGGATGTTGATGAAATTCCATTTTTTGTGGTACTTTTAGTAGATTTTACTCTGTTTATCCTTTAGTTTAATTCAGTTTGAATTTCGATGTATTCTGTAATGTAAATAGAATGAAATTTATTGTGTAAAATGAAATTTCACTAAAATAAAAAAGGAGTCTTCATGTCCCGTTATCGAGGGCCTCGTTTAAAAAAAATACGCCGTCTGGGAGCTTTACCAGGACTCACTAGAAAAACGCCTAAATCCGGAAGTAATCAGAAAAAGAAATTCAATTCTGGGAAAAAAGAGCAATATCGTATTCGTCTTCAAGAAAAACAGAAATTGCGTTTTCATTATGGTCTGACAGAACGCCAATTACTTAGATATGTACATATCGCTGGAAAAGCAAAAAGATCCACAGGTCAGGTTTTACTACAATTACTTGAAATGCGTTTGGATAATATCCTTTTTCGATTGGGTATGGCTTCAACCATTCCTGGGGCCCGGCAATTAGTTAACCATAGACATATTTTAGTTAATGGTCGTATAGTTGATATACCAAGTTTTCGTTGCAAACCCCGAGATATTATTACTACGAAGGATAACCAACGATCAAAACGTCTGGTTCAAAATTCTATTGCTTCATCCGATCCGGGCAAATTGCCAAAGCATTTGACGGTTGACACATTGCAATATAAAGGACTAGTAAAAAAAATTCTAGATAGGAAGTGGGTCGGTCTCAAAGTAAATGAGTTGTTAGTTGTAGAATATTACTCTCGCCAGACTTGAACTTAACGAAAAAAGGAAAGGTTCATAGAATTTTTTTCCCCTTCCCCTTTCCCCGAACTAAATCGACCTAAGGCTCTTAATTCGTATTTTCCCGTTCACCTAGCAGAAATAGATTAACCCTAGGATCCTTTTTTATTTTTTGTTATTTCCTCGATTTTACATACCACAGTAATTTGCTATAGAGAATTTCTATTAATTTTCTTTATTGCTGGAATAAATTGTTATTTAATTTGATACATTGTGATCGCTAACATTGATGAATTAAGAGAAACGGAAAGAGAGGGATTCGAACCCTCGGTAAACAAAAGTCTACATAGCAGTTCCAATGCTACGCCTTGAACCGCTCGGCCATCTCTCCTCCATAATCTTATTATGGAAAAAAAACTGAGTGAATAGCGAGTTTTCGTATTCCTGCAGTACAGGTACAGCCCCAACGGCTGGGGGATTCCATGGCTCTATGGGAAAAATTCCTTTTCATCTAAGTGGAAGGATCCAGTATTTTTTTTTTTTACTAGGAATTCCGCTCCCTCGAAAAGTTTTTCTTTGGGGAAAACCAAAATAAAAAGAGAATGGAAGAATTCTTCTTATTCCATAAGAAAATAAAGGAACCCTAGAATTCTATTTGCATAAGGTACGTTACGCCATACAATCTAAATATAAAAAAGGGTATGGGGCAATTAATGACTTTGAAAACGCGAAATAGCTGATGAGAGAAGTTGTTGTTTAGAAATAGGAAAGTGGAATGAAATCTAGTCTTAGTCAAATATTTCATATCTCTTCTTGTCCAAACAGAAGGAAAAGAAGACAATTTGAGCTGAGCAGAAAATCCATACCTCTCTTATTCATTTAGAGCATATGGATCGATTTATAAGAATCGAATGTTTTGTTTTTATGTTATTTTGTGATAGAATGAAAAGAATTCTATATAGAATGGGTTGGGAATTATGCCTAGATCCCGTATAAATGGAAATTTCATTGATAAGACCTCCTCGATTGTAGCCAATATTTTATTGCAAATAATTCCGACAACCTCCGGGGAAAAAAGGGCATTTACTTATTATAGAGATGGTGCGATTTGATTCGTTTTTTTTTTTTAGCCCTACCTACATCTCATTCTTACGAGAAAGAGACGGGGTTCGCATAGAGAGAACAAAATTAGTAAAGGAAACCCACGCTTGGGGAAGGTGAGGTGAACTAACAATTCCTTCTGTCGTGTATCCTCGATTGATGTGGCCTCAGATGCTTCAATTGTAGATTTGAGTATTGAGCGAAAGGTTACACCTACAGGATAGGTTCTGTATTACAGGCCAATCCGACTCTACTAGTACCAATAGGCAGCATAGGGGAGAAAAGCACTACACCTCGAAATAGGAATCAACAAGAGAAAAACTTTGTTAGAAATTAGCCCTTTCCTGATTGGTATCAGGGTTGGGAAGAATGGTTAGGATAACAAACAACCATCAGGTTTGTACTTTGGATACCCTTATAACCATCAAAGGTCGTTGAAGTGGCTAATTCCTCTAAATAGGAGGCGTTGAGAACAAAGAAATTCTTGGAGCTATCATTTTCCTCTAGCATTAATAGAATTCATTGGTGTTAAGAAAAACCTCTTGGGGGAAGGTTGGCTAGAGATTTCTTGGAAAAATACCAGCCCCCTTCGGTCCATAATGAGATGGAACTAATTCTATTTTTATTCTATAGATTTTTCGCTTAGTACTATGTACAGAAGGGAGAAGTACAGAGTACAGAAGGAAGAAGTACAGAAGGGAGAAGCCGTATGAGATGAAAACCTCATGTACGGTTTTGGAACGGAGATTTTTTGAATTGAATAGAATGAACGACCGTAACGGATGTTGGCTCAATCCGAAGGAAATTATGCGGAAGCTTTGCAGAATTATTATGAAGCTACGCGACTAGAAATTGATCCCTATGATCGAAGTTATATACTATATAACATAGGCCTTATACACACAAGCAATGGAGAGCATACAAAGGCTTTGGAATATTATTTCCGGGCGCTAGAACGAAACCCCTTCTTACCGCAAGCTTTTAATAATATGGCCGTGATCTGTCATTACGTGCGACTATCTCCACTATAGAAAGAAGAAAAAAAAGAAAGGAGAAAATTTTCTAGTAAATACTAGAAAAAAGGGCTTTCTACATAGGGATCGTCAAAACAACGATTTTACCCTATCAGCTGTAGGAAGGAAAGACACTTCACGAGAATCAAAATAGGAAGAAAGTAGAGCCTATACTACTATTCTATGGATAAAGCTGAAATTGATAGAGAAAACACCGTAAAGATCAATTAGTGAGCGACTGGGTCGATACAACTAAAAAAAAACTGCTTCATTATACCACAATATGGGACAAAATTTAGGAATCCGCTTATGTAATAAAGCCGATCCACTAAGGGATTAAGCAGCGGTGTAGTATCAGATCCCAAAGATAGTAAGTTCTTTTTTCTTTCTTATGGGAAAAAGTCTTTTTCGAGGATTCTATAGAAATTTCATATATGAAAGAAACGAAACCGAGATAGTTACCTTTCAGAAAATTGGAACGAAGGATATAGGTCTATCTATGCTTCATTCTTCTGAAGGTGGGAGAAAAGATCAAACTGATTATTGATCAAAATTAGGGTTTGAAACTTAGGTAATTAACTTCTTCTGCTTAACCCAAGAAGAAATTGGATTGATTTTTGAGAAATCGAATTCAGTTAATATAGGGGAAATTAAGATAGCAATTTCTGAGCCGTATGAGGTAGGAAACTCTCAAGTACGGTTCTAGGGGAAGGAACTGCCTATTCCGACCGAGGAGAACAGGCCATTCTACAGGGCGATTCGGAAATTGCGGAAGCTTGGTTTGATCAAGCTGCTGAGTATTGGAAACAAGCTATAGCGCTTACTCCGGGAAATTATATTGAAGCACAGAACTGGTTGAAGATTACGAAGCGCTTTGAATTTGAATAAAACAACTCTCCATTTCCATAAAATGGGTGGTTTGGTTGTTGATCCATTAATCAAATAATTTAGGTAAGAAGATCAAATCAAGAATTTCATTATATCCCTTTCTTCTACCTTCGATTTTATATCATATTTCATAAGGATAAATAATAGGGATAGGCTCTGGAACAGAAGTAATAAAGCACATAAAAGGTGGCAATCTAAATATTCCTACCTAATATATCAGGACGGTCTTATTAATAATTCTAATGAGTTATCTTGGAATTTGGAATCGCATAAAAAAATCTATATTATGCTCACTCGAGGAAAGTAGATGTGGATAGGGGCTTATACCCTCAAAAAAAATACACTAGCTTCTTAAATTAAAACGTAAAAAAAAGGATTTTTTTGTTACGTCGGGAAATAATTTTCCAGAAGAACCAATGTCCGTTAGGCACCTAATCCTTATGTCATAATAGATCCGAACACTTGCCTCGGATTGACTTCAATATATAATTGCTCCAGTGAATAACTAAAAAAAAAAATAGAAGGACGGTAGATAGTAAAGAAAAGGACTAATCATAATATCTATCTTTCAAAGATTCAATAAAAAGACAGTTGGCGGGTCTCTTTGTATGTCTTGTCCGGAAAGAGGAGGACTTAATGATTATTCGTTCGCCGGAACCAGAAGTTAAAATTGTTGTGGATAGGGATCCTGTAAAAACATCTTTTGAGGAATGGGCCAGACCCGGGCATTTCTCAAGAACAATAGCTAAGGGTCCCGATACTACCACTTGGATCTGGAACCTACATGCTGATGCTCACGATTTCGATAGTCATACCGGTGATTTGGAGGAGATCTCCCGAAAAGTCTTTAGTGCTCATTTCGGTCAACTCTCCATTATCTTTCTTTGGTTGAGTGGGATGTACTTCCACGGTGCCCGTTTTTCCAATTATGAAGCATGGCTAAGCGATCCTACTCACATTGGACCCAGTGCTCAGGTAGTTTGGCCAATAGTAGGGCAAGAAATTTTGAATGGTGATGTAGGCGGGGGTTTCCGAGGAATCCAAATAACCTCTG